GTTTTCTAGCATTTGACTACGTACCACTAAAGGATTTAATCGCAAACTTGACAAATAACCCAGAAACTCTAAATTATCTTTAGATAATTGATTTATATTGACCTTTTCCGGTTGAAACCATACGGAAAAATAACATTGCCATAAATTAACAAAATAATATTTCCATTTATTCATCAGAAGCGGAGTATCCTTTGTTGCCAGAATGCATTTTCCGTGATATCTAACATAATGTAGGAAAGGATCCTTGAGCAACCCTGGGATCGCCGGAAAATTATTAACAAAGACTTTTAAAAAATGGTGTATTTTTCCATAGAATAAAATTCGCTCAAAAAGGACTTCATAAGATGTCGATCGTAAATGAGAAGACCGCATGCGTAGAAAAAAAAAGATGGATTCGTATTCACATACATGAGAATTATATAAGAACAAGAAAAATCTTGGATTCAAAATTAAATTTTTTTTTATATTTTTTATATTTATATCAAAATTCTTCCAATTGCAATACTCGTATAGACAGAACCGAAAAAAATGCAAAGAAGGGGCATCTTTTACCCGGTAACGTAGGGTTTGAACCAAGATTTCTAGATGGATGGGGTAAGGTATTAGTACATCTAATACATAATTAAAATGTGATAATTTGTCTTCTAAAAAGGGAAATATTGAATGAATTGATTGTAAATTATAAGATTTTTTTAATTGGTTTCCTTCAAAAGAGGATCCTAATTTTAGGGAAAATGGAATTTCTACAATCACTGTAAATAAAACGGATATCATTTGATAATAGAAAAGATTGGTATACCCCAAAAAGGGATTTTGGTTCAAATCTTTAGTAGGAATAATAAAACAATTCTGTTCATACATTCGCAAAATTAAGCGTTTCACAATTAATGAACTATATTTTTTGTCATAATCCGCATTTTCCAAGAAAATAGAGCGATTTCTATTTAATCTATTTAAACCGTGATCATAAGCAAGTACATAAATATACTCCCGAAAAAAAAGTGGATATAGAAAACTCTGTTGCCGAGCCTCATCGAACTTTAAATATCCGTGAAATTTCTCCATTTGGATTGAAATTTGATTTGAACTAAAAGTAAAGTCTTGATTTTCTTGAGTTCTGAAATGACACATAGTGCGATACAGTCAAAATAAGGTATTAGATTACGCAAGCAATAGATACCTCATAAACAGGTAGACGGCTAACCGGATTCTCTATCTTTAATAGGCTTCTGTTCGTTATATTTTACAGAATAACAAAACAAGATGATTAGAAATCCTTTATTTTTTAACCTAATCGCTCTTTTGATTTTGGAAATATATATTTTTGTATCAATATACTGCTTCTTTTACACATTCATCTCCAACCTAATCCAAGCGGACTGGGGAAAAAATAATTAGGACTCATGAAAAAATTGATAATAACACGCAAGAAAAAAATTTCTTCCCATACCCGTATTAGGCACTAATCTATTTTTAACATTTAATTAGATCGGGTAATTTTTCAAATTACGAATGGAAGCTCGTTTCTTTTTTTTTCCTGGAATCGGGAAAACCGGTTTTTTTATCCATCCATTTATTCACTCGACCCAAATTAGAATTCTTTTTTTTTTTTTTTTTCGACACTGAAAATAAGGTTGTACCGATCAGGCAAGCAAAAAAATGTTATCTGAATTCTCCCTTAATACGACATGCTATTTTTTCCATTCATTCCTTATCAGGATCAGTCGTGGTCTTACAAACTCTACCGCAGATCTGGACGAATCCTTTTCTTCATACAAATGTGTAAAAGATGCTAGTCGCACTTAAAAGCCGAGTACTCTACCGTTGAGTTAGCAACCCCCCCCCCCAAAAAAAAAAAAAGAAAATACTGCAAATATGTAGATACAACCAGAATAAAGAAAAAAAAAAAAAGAAAAATCCAGTCATGTGTGCGTCAGGGATAAATAGATCTATTTCTCTATGAGAGAATTATATTTGGTCGATACACTGTTGTCAATATGATTGTGAATTTTTCATATAGCGCAAAGAATTGAATATATTCTTTTCTATACAGTAAAATTTTCTATTTATACAAAAATTAGCATTTCTATAGATCCAAAATTATTTTCATAAATTTGTTTATGATTATAAAACATAGTAGTTGGTAGTTGTTAGCAGGGTATTTTTTAGTATTCATACCTTAGGACGAATACTAATAATAAATTCTAATAAATCAAAATAAATATGATGGAAGCGAAAGAGGAGGAAAGAAAAGAGTAGATAAAATTTGATACCAAGCTATATACGAATCTTTCACATCCTCTTTTTTATATTTAATTAATTCAATTTCGTTTTATTAAGACTTCATTCCGTAAAAAGTCCTGCCTTCTTTGAAATATCATGAACTGTTCTTGTTGGTTGAGCGCCTTTTTTAAGGAAATCGAGAATAGCAGGAAGATTTAAATAAGTTTGATTAGTTATCGGATCATAAAAACCCACTTTTCGAAGATCTCTTCCTTCTCTTCGGGATCGAACATCAATTGCAACGATTCGATAAACGGCTCATTGGGATAGATGTATATGAATAATACCCCCCCCTAGAAACGTATAAGAGGCTTTGGCCTCGTACGGCTCGAGAAAAAAAATTCAATGAGTAGAAGTTAACTCTCTGTATAAAATTCAAATATTAAATAGATTAATAAAAACATTAAATAAATTAACCAGTATTGAAACCCTAAATATTTTTTTTTATATTTTATAAAAAGCATTCGTAAAATTCGTACTCTCGTAACTCAAGTTCAATAACTCTCAAATATCTCAACAGAGAATCCTTAAGTACTCTTTTTATTGAGTCGTCTCTAACCCTTTTTTTTGTTTGTCTCCTTTTTTAGAATCAATTTTGATTCTTCATTCTGATCTAGTTGTTCAAACAATTGAAAACAGGATTTCCTTGTTTCAGGATTCTTTGTAATCCTTACTTTGAATCTTTGGGTTTAGACATGACTTCGGTGATCTTTAATCGTTTTATTAAAAAAGGGCAGCAACAAGCCCCTTATTTTGTTTATGATTTCTTTTCTTTCTATCAAAGACTCATACAAACGCTTGATTCACGCATGATAGACTTTTGATTCAAAAAATTTTACAATTTTAAGAAAATTCCCTTTTCCATTGTAAAATTACTTGAAAGGGCTTTTTTTTTTCAATATCAAAATAAAAAGACTTACGAAGTTGTTCCAACTTATTGATTCGCACTAACCCTAGATCCTTACTCCTGCGAAAGGAATAAAAACTTTCTATTCTCCTCGAGCTCCATCCTGTAATCTTTTTTATATTCAAAAAAAGTGCAAGACTCTAGTAAAATAGAACACAAAATGTCGAGCCAAGAGCACCTCTATTGCTATATAAAAAGTGGCGGATCAAAAAATCCACAGCAGACAATGTCCTTCAATTCAAGTCGCACGTTGCTTTCTACCACATCGTTTTAAACGAAGTTTTACCATAACATTCCTTTAGTTTGTGTAATTGATTCAATTATGGAATCATGAATAGTCATAGTTCAGTTAGTATATCGTAATCTATACTTTTTCTTTCTCTATGAATGGAATAGTGAATTTATGCGTAAAAGGTTCACAAATGAATCCCATATTAGATTGTATATATGTAAAATCTAAATTTGAATAGAAATCTATATTTCTATTTTATATATATCTATATTTCTATATATATATATATTAATTTAATTTTTTAATTAAAACTCTTAGAATCTACGGTTCTACCTTACTTAATAGACTTAATAGATTTTTTTGAATTCGGTTGAAATAATGAAAAATTAAGTTGATTCTTCTTTTCATTTCACTATTTTATTCTTAAAAAATATTGGATTTTCAAACAGAAAGAGAAGGATGGTGTACAAAGGCATATAGAAGATTTATTCCATAATGACTGTACTCTGGGACGGAAGGATTCGAACCTCCGAATAGCGGGACCAAAACCCGTTGCCTTACCGCTTGGCTACGCCCCATTTCGATTTTTATTCAAGACTACTAAAAGAGTAATATTGCTATTGGTTGTTCGTCAATTCAATTTCAGCCCAAATTAAATATAGATTACATTGGTGCTAGAGTTTTGACACGTGTAGATAGCAAATCAAACTTACTTTATTGATCATTACATAGAATTCAATTAAGATATTGTATGAAAATATTATTTCTTTCATTCTCATAAGAGAATGAAAGGATTTTTGATTGAGTAAGTTCAACAAAGTCTTTTTAGACTATCTTTCTTTATTTTTTTCCTTATATAAAACCTTATATAAAAAATATATTACTAACTCAATCAAAATTAAATTATCCACAAGAACACCAATTTTTGTTATGCTTAATATATTTAATTTGATCTGTATTTGTTTTAATTCTGCCCTTTTTTCAAGCACTTTTTTAGTCGCCAAATTGCCGGAGGCCTACGCCTTTTTGAATCCAATCGTAGATGTTATGCCCGTAATACCTCTTTTCTTTCTTCTCTTAGCCTTTGTTTGGCAAGCAGCTGTAAGTTTTCGATGAAATTCTTAATACTGTCTTAGACCTTAGAAAAATGCACGATTTTTATTTTTAATCTTACAACACAACAATTCAAAAGATCAAAAAAATCTTGACATAGGAACGAACTCTAAATTCAAACATTGCATTTTTTTGGTAGCCGTACTAAATATGGATCATTCTATTTCCTTAATTTTATCCTCCTTTCCCTAAATGAAAGAACCTAATTAGATTCGAGTTCACAAAAAAAAAATCTCTAAATGTTGGTATGCAAATCTGTTTGAATATGAAAGACTCGACTATTATCTTATTACAAATGACTTTCTGAAACCTTTTTTTTTTTTTATTTTTTTTTCTAGAAAAAAAATAAATCACTTGATTTATTAGTATCAAAATTAGATATTGGGTATAAAAATAGAGAATCTATTCTCTTTTTTTTTTTCAAAAAAAAATAAGATCTTGGAGATTGTGTAATGCTTACTCTCAAACTTTTTGTATACACTGTAGTTATATTCTTTGTTTCTCTCTTCATATTTGGATTCCTATCTAATGATCCAGGACGTAATCCGGGACGTGAAGAATAAAAAAGAAAGGTTTTTTATTACTTTATTTAATTAGTAGAAATGGAGAATTTTATTAGGATTTTATCTATTACACATCATCAAAAGGAGAAAGGGAAAGAGAGGGATTCGAACCCTCGGTACGATTAACTCGTACAATGGATTAGCAATCCAGCGCTTTAGTCCACTCAGCCATCTCTCCTAATTGAAAAGGGATACTTTTTAGGTTCCATTAGACAAAAAAAGGCTTGAAAAAAACCGTCTCCACTTTCTTCTTAAAAAACTTTCTTTATTTCTTTTTTTTTTTTTTATATATTATTATATATTATGAATTATGATAATATATTTATCATATATTTATATATATTATATAATTAATATATATATATTACTATTAATATAACATATATAACATAACTTTTTTTATAGAACTTTCTCAGTAATTCTATATTACATAAAAAAATAAAGATTAGATAAAGAAAAGGCTCGAACTTGAAAGAGAAAAAAAAGAAAACCACAATAATAGAAATAGAGAATCCTTTTTTGATTTTGTCTCGTCCAAACACAAGTAAAAGATCCTTTTTATTTTAATAGCCTGGCCTGGTCAGTCCCCAGCCGGGCCCTTTTTTGTTAAAACTCATCCGATGTATTTTTAGACAAAAAAGATCTTAAATTGAAAAAAAAAAAGAATCCCGCCTTTACTAATTTTAGTAAGTCTACGCTAGAATTTTCTAATTTTTTTTTCAGATTTTTTTATTACACTCCCGATTACTTTGTTCGACAAAAGGTCAATTTATATACAATAATTGCATTGTAGCGGGTATAGTTTAGTGGTAAAAGTGTGATTCGTTCCTTTAACCCCTTTAATAGTTAAAGGGTCTCTCGGTTTGATTAATATTCCGATCAAAAACTTTATTTCTTAAAAGGATTTAGTCCTTTACCTTTCAATGAAAGATTCGAGGAAGATTATAGATTCTCGTAATTTGTATCCAAAGACTCTAATCAATTGTAAATTTGGATTATGAAATTCCGAAACATAATTTTTGAATTGGATGACTATTTACAATTCAATAAGTATAACAAGAGGATCCATGGATAAAGCCAGAAAAGTTTCTTTCTAATCGTAACTAAATCTTCAGTTCTATTTATTGTTTGGTATAGCAAAAATTGAAGCAAAATAGCTATTAAACGAGAACTTTGGTTTACTAAAGACATCGACATATTAGATTGTTTTAGCTCGGTGGAAATAAAATACTTTTCCTAAGGATTCCGTTAAATAGAAATAAAGAACGAAGTAACTAGAAAGATTGTTCGGGTTATCCTTTTCTATCTTCTAGAAGGATCATCTATAAAGCAAAATTTTCTGTGAAAGCACCCAGACGGAAAAAAAGCTAACATAGATGTTATGGGTCGAATTTTGAGTTTGATTTCGTTCCCGTCTTTTTTTATTTGGGAATTTCTCCATCCATCATAAAGGAGCCGAATGAAACCAAAGTTTCATGTTCGGTTTTGAATTAGAGGCGTTAAAAATCAAAAAATGATCAATCGACGTCGACTAAAACCCTTAGCCTTCCAAGCTAACGATGCGGGTTCGATTCCCGCTACCCGCTCTAAATTTTAAATTGCCCCTTTTGATTTTTTTATTAGAGATAATTTTCTCTATTTCTCTATTAGAATTGTCTAATAGCAATTGTGTATTGAATTCACTTCAATACACAATTGCTAAAAAGATTTCGCCCATTCTTTTTTTTTTTACAATTGGAAAGTCAAAAAAAGCGAAAAGCGTCCATTGTCTAATGGATAGGACATAGGTCTTCTAAACCTTTGGTATAGGTTCAAATCCTATTGGACGCAATATCAATATATTTATATCTATATTGATATTTATTTATTATTTCCATTTCTCTATATTATTCTATATATTATATAGAATATTATAGAGAATATATTTTTTATCTATTTAGAAATTAGAAAAAAGACAAGAAAGAAATTCTGAATGCTTTAAGATTTAATATTAAACAGAAAGAAGTTATATACTTCTTTCTATTATATATAGTTAACTTACTATACTTCTATTTATAGTTATAGAATTTCTTAAAAAGTTAATTAAAGAATAAAATTGACTAAAGAATCAAAAATAAGAATTATCCATTTCTTTTCTTTTTTTTTATCATTTCTCCTGAAGTATAAAACGTTCCAGTTGCTCTTGAATACCTTCTTTCAAAAGGTTTTCTGCTTCAGCGGTTAATGTCTTGGTAGAGGATATTATTTCTTGGAACTGAGGTTTATTCGTTTTTAAATAAGTGCGTAACTGAACGAGAAATTTTCTTACTTGTCCAATTTCTAATCCATCCAAATAACCATTTGTTCCGGTATAAATGGTCATTATCTGTTCTTCCACTGTGAGAGGGGCTGATTGGGATTGT